AAAAAAGTCTAACTATTCTTTTTGAAAATCTTTTTTTGTATTCATTTTTGAATTAGACTACAGTAGTAGAAAGAGTACCATGTTGCATCTGAACTTCAAACGGTTTAGCTTTAACCATGTTAATGGTCCCAGATTTTTGGTTAATAGAGAATCAAAGTAAAGTGGATTTGCCAAAGAATCACGAAATGCTATGGTTCAAAAATATGATTTTTTTTATTTAATTTATTCAGAAGTAATTCGCGGGATTATGGACTCTTTCCTAGTTATAGTGAGTGCCACTGGGCGAATCCAGCCTATTCTTGAAATGAACAACTCACACACACTCCCTTTCCAAAAAAGATCAATACACCAAAGACTACACTTAGATTTATTGGATTTGTTGCTAAAATATCGGTATTAAACCCGAAACTCCCGGCAGATGGCCAGTGACCCAAGTAAACGAAAGAATCGGTTCCATTTTTCATATAATCTCCTCTTATAGCTAAACTAAAAAAAATTGNAAAAAAAAAAAGAATTTCTAATTCAATTCAAAATGTATTGTTAAAAATGAAAAATTGGAAATTTTCAATAATAATAATGAGACTTATTAGAATTAAGAATGAAACTAGAATTTGAGACCTAATTTGATGTCAATTTCAAAAAACCCCTTTTTTTTCGCAACACACCTTAAAAAAGTTTCCATTGAACTAAAAAAAAATGGGAAGGAAAAAAAACGAGTCGATGTGCTAATTCCCCATCCTCAAATTAGTCCTTCCCAAGGGTGATTGTCTCAATGAATAATTGTAGGAGTGAAATCTTGATAGAATTCAAAAAAGCAAGGAGCTAGTCCCCGTCCATAAACTATGAAAATCAAATCAAAAATTTTCTGATTTCTAGGATTAAACAAAAGGATTCGCAAATAAAAGCGCTAAGGCTACAACCAGGCCATAAATAGTTAAAGCTTCCATAAAAGCCAGACTAAGCAATAAAGTACCTCGTATTTTTCCTTCTGCCTCAGGTTGTCTCGCGATACCTTCGACAGCTTGACCCGCAGCTGTACCTTGACCAACCCCAGGTCCAATGGAAGCAAGTCCAACAGCTAATCCAGCAGCAATAACCGAAGCAGCAGAAATCAGTGGATTCATGATAAGTTCCTCGCACCAAAATAAAGAAATAGTTAATGATACAATCATCCAATGACTTAAGACTTAATTAGAATTAAGTCAGTGTTAAGATTCATCCAGCCAAAATAAGCAATAACTTGAAGTGCAATAATAATATTTTTGAATCATCAGAAGTACTTTGATATTAGTTCCTATCCATGGTCTTTTTTGAAATCCCTAATATATACCATATACGACTTTTTTATTCCATTTCTTTTTTGTGAACCATTCCTTGTTTGAATCTTTTGTTCTTTTCTTTTTATCGTTTTATTGATACAATTCACAGTCAAAGAAGAAGAACTTCTAATGAAATCCCTATCTAAATCTAAATTCACAACATTAGTGGGCCAGATGAGATCGGTCTTTAGCTCATATATACCTAGTGAATATCAAATATCACATATACATGTGTTTCTTAGATAACGTAAACCAACTATTCTATAATTTTTCTTTGAAACACCCAACAGAATTGGATTATAGACATTCGATTACATATACCTAAAGCTACCCTCTCCCTCTCTTAATCAACCCCAGTTTTTTACTCACACGTCCTAAAATTAGACCAAGAGATTTAAGAAAAATTTTAGGAAAAAGAGCTTTTAGGTCGCTTTCCTTTTTTATTACAATTCCACAATTGTTTTTGCTAGTACTTTTAGTAATTTATATATACATTGTCTTGGGATACCCTAAAAAAAGACTAGTTGAAAAAATAGTCAATGATGACCCTCCATAGATTCACCTATATACGCCGCAGCTAACGTTGCAAAAATGAGAGCTTGAATCCCACTTGTAAATAATCCAAGGAACATGACAGGTATAGGAACCACTAAAGGTACTAAAGAAACAAGAACAACAACTACTAATTCATCGGCTAATATATTTCCGAAAAGTCGAAAACTAAGTGATAGTGGTTTTGTGAAATCTTCTAAGATGTTAATAGGTAAAAGAATTGGAGTTGGTTGTATGTATTTACTGAAATACCCTAATCCTTTTTTGCTAAGACCCGCATAAAAATAGGCTACTGATGTGAGTAAAGCTAAAGCAACAGTCGTATTTATATCATTCGTTGGTGCCGCTAACTCCCCTTTAGGTAATTGGATAATTTTCCACGGTAAAAGAGCTCCTGACCAGTTAGAAACAAAAATAAATAAAAACATAGTTCCAATAAAGGGAACCCATGGCCCATATTCTTCTCCAATCTGGGTTTTACTCACGTCTCGAATGAATTCAAGGACAAATTCAAAGAAATTTTGGTCATTAGTTGGAATGGTTTGTGGATTCCGAACGGCTAGAACTGCGGAACCTAATAAGATAGCAATTACAACCCAAGAAGTAATAAGTACTTGGGCATGCACTTCAAAACCCCCTATTTGCCAATAGAAATGTTGGCCTACCTCTACACCAGATATCTCATATAACCCTTCTATTAGTGTGTTGATGGAACATGATAGAACATTCATATTGCCCTCTGACAAAAATAAGAACTTAAAATTATTTTGATTCAAGATCTCTCTTTTTCTTTTTTGACTTATCTACTTGTCTACTTGAATTGTGTATATTTTAGTTTTGGATACCAACGAAACTAATCACACAATATCCCCTTGTTATTTTGATCTCTTTTTCTTTTATACGATTCAGGAGTAGTAACCGATTGTATAAATCGAAATACAGGGAGCCCCCCCCCAAAAAAAAAAAATTGGATTAATTTATCTTATTATTAATCAAGGATTTTGTATATAGCTAGAACGACCCTCACAAATGGCGAATACTAATTTGTTAAGAATGAATCGAATTGAAGCTATGGCGTCATCATTTGCTGGGATCGAAATATCTGCGAGATCGGGATCACAATTTGTATCGATTAAAGAAATGGTTGGAATTCCCAAAGTGAGACATTCTCGAAGAGCCGTATATTCTTCTTGCTGATCGATGATGATTACAATATGAGGCAACCCCGTCATATATTTAATCCCACCTAGATATGTTTGCAAGTGAGATAATTGTCTCTTCAACACAGCTGCATCCCTTTTCGGAAGACGGTTGAGTCCCCCTGTCTTTTGTTCGGTTCTCAAGTCCCTAAACTTATGAAGTCTTTTTTCTGTAGTGGACCAATTTGTTAACATGCCGCCGAGCCATTTTTTATTAACATAATGACACCGAGCCCTTATTGCAGCCCGTGACACTAAATCAGCTGCTTTATTTTTGGTTCCAACAATTAAGAATTCTTTTCCCCTACTTGCTGCATCAAAAACTAAATCACAAGCTTCTGATAAAAAACGAGCAGTTCTAGTCAGATTTAGAATATGAATACCCTTATGCTTTGCAGAAATATAAGGTGCCATTCTAGGATTCCATTTCCTAGTACCATGTCCAAAATGAACTCCTGCTTTCATCATCTCTTCCAAATCGATGTTCCAATATCTTTTTGCCATTTCTTTTCAGACGTTATTTAAAAAAAGGGGGTACCCCAAACTAAAATAAAAAAATGTTCCGATGGAACCTTCTCTTCTACCGGAGATTAGCCATTTATACATGTGAGCCAAGCCATTACTTTCTATTCATTATTATCTTTATTAGTGTTAACAAATTACTAACTAAAATGACTACAGCAAACAAAAAATAATGAAATTCAAAATAGGAATCCGCTATTAGGAATCATTAAATCCTATAAAAGATCGTTCAGATGTATTATGTAAATTGGTTGAAATAGAATAGTCAAATAATTCCCTGTGGTAGAAGAAAATATCTCTCATATTTCCCTCGAATAAAGATAAATTTTTTCTTTTTTTTTCCAAAAGAGTGTTGGTATATTGCCGTGAACAATGCACCAATCCTTTGAATCCTGTCCCGGCGGGGATCACCCCCCCTAGAACAACATTTTCTTTCAGGCCTTTCAACCAATCGATACGACCCCGAAGAGCAGCTTTTGCTAAAACTCGAGCAGTTTCTTGAAAACTTGCTTCCGATATAAAACTTTTAGTATTTAAAGATGCTCGAGTTATTCCTAATAAGATGGCTCGATAACAGATCGCTTCTTCTAAAGCACGCCCCGTTCGTTCTGCTCGTAACAATCCAATCAGTTCGCCAGGTAAAAAAACATTAGACATTCCCTCTTCTGAAACAAAAACTTTTGATGTTATTTGGCGTACAATAATTTCGATATGCCTATTATGGATCTGCACCCCCTGGGATCGATAAACCTTTTGAATCTTATTAACCAAAGAAATACGACTTTGCACTATAGTTAACTCAGCACCAATCAAGAATCCCCAAGGAATTCCAAGAATTCTTTTTATACACTTGTTCCAACCCTTAATCCGCTTTTCTAAGTTCATCGATATTGAATCTATCGAACGGACTTCTAACACTTGTTCTACTTTTGGAAGACCTTGTGTTATATCACCGGATCTCGATTTTTCATATATAAATGTAACTAATGTATCCCCCTCATAAAGAATTTCTCCGTAATGCCCATGAACCGTTGCTCCCGGAGTAGCCAAATAGGGCTTAGCGGATCTTATTACTACAGAATCAACTTGAACAATTAAAACTTGACCCGATTTTAGATGTGGTTCTTTTTTGGCTATACATAGATTTTCACAAATAAATTGTCCAAGACTAATTGTTGTGGACGTTTCTTCACAATAATTATGAAGATAATTTTGATGAAGAAAATACCAATTCAAATTGAATGGATTCAAAACGACGTTACTGTATGGATCAAGATTATAAATTCTTCCGTTTTCATCGATTAAATAATATTGAATTACTTGCAAAATAAGTTTTAAGTTGTCAAGTTGTAAATATTTAAGTACTGAGATCTTATTATAAGTTAGTAAAAGCAAAAATGAATAAAAA